ACGAATAGCTCGTAATGCTGCGTCTCTTCCGAGACCGGGACCTTTTATCATGACTTCTGCTCGTTGCATACCTTGATCGACTACTGTACGAATAGCATTTGCTGCGGCAGTTTGAGCGGCAAAGGGTGTCCCTCTTCTCGTACCCTTGAATCCACAAGTACCGGCCGAGGACCAGGAAACCACCCGCCCCCGCACATCTGTAACTGTGACTATGGTATTATTGAAACTTGCTTGAACATGAATAACTCCCTTTGGTATTCTACGTGCACTCTTACGTGAACCAATACGTACATTCCTACGTGAACCAGTTCTCGGTATAGCTTTTGCCATATTGTATCATCTCATAAATATGAGTCAGAAATATATGGATATATCCATTTTATGTCAAAACATATTTCTTATTTGTACATTGAGCCCTTTAGCGGGTCTGATTATCCTTGTCTTTGTTTATGTCTCGGGTTGGAACAAATTACTATAATGCGCCCCCGCCTACGGATTAGTCGACATTTTTCACAAATTTTTCGAACGGAAGCTCTTATTTTCATATTTGTCATTCCTTATCTTAATTCTTTTTTGGTAGAAAATAAGTTTCTTGAAATTTTGCATCTCGAATCGTATCGAATAAAAATGACCTAATCTTTCGAATCCTTGTTTCGGAGTCGATAAATTATACGTCCTCTGGTTGAATCATAACGACTTACTTCAATTTTGACTTTATCTCCTGGCAGTATCCGTATAAAACTACGTCGGATCTTTCCTGAAACGTAACCTAGAATCAGATCTTCATTATCTAACCGAACTCGGAACATGCCATTGGGAAGCGATTCAGTAATTAAACCTTCATGAATCCATTTTTGTTCTTTCATTTCAGGTAAAGCCCCCCTGAAGTATCAATTAATGGAGGAAAGACGATATTAGACAACTCACCCCCCTTTTTTTTTTTTTTACAAATAGGAAGAGGTTTCGGATCCCATTTGGATATTAAATGGATTACCATATATAACACAAAATTTCTCCACCGATTCGTTCTAGTCGAGCCTCCCGGTCTGTCATTATACCCCGAGAAGTAGAAAGAATTACAATTCCCATCCCACCTAAAATTCTAGGAATTCGTTGAGAGTTAGAATAGATTCGTAAACCGGGTCTACTGATCCGTTTTAAATTTAAAAAATTTCTATAGGGTCTTTTCCCATTCCTTCTATGTCGAAGGGTTAAAACCAAAAAATATTTGTTTTTTTCTCGATGTTTTCTGACGTTTTCGATAAAACCCTCTCGGAAAAGTATTTTAACAATATTTTCGGTAATATTAGTAGATGCTATGCGAACAACTCTTTTTCTATCCATATCAGCATTTCGTATAGAGGTTATTATCTCAGCAATAGTGTCTCTACCCATGATGAACTAAAATTATTGGTGTCTCAAAATTGGATATAATCAACATGTTTTTCTTTTTTTTTTTTTTATTGATTTATGAATAGGAATTTTGCAAGGTATATGCGTGAGACACAATCTACGAATTAATCTAGTTCTTAATCTATTTCTTTCAAATACCCCAAAGATATCACGATCTCATTTTATTTTATAATACCTCGGGAGCTAATGAAACTATTTTAGTAAAATTCAATTGTCTCAATTCACGAGGGATTGCCCCAAAAATTCGAGTTCCTTTTGGATTTCCTTCTTGATCAATCACAACTGCAGCATTGTCATCATATCGTATTATCATACCGCTGTCACGTTTTAGTTCTTTACAGGTACGAACAATTACAGCTCTCACTACTTCTGATTTTTCTAGGGGCATATTTGGTACTGCTTCTTTAATCACAGCAACAATAACGTCACCAATATGAGCATATCGACGATTACTAGCTCCTATGATTCGAATACACATCAATTCTCGAGCCCCGCTGTTATCCGCTACATTTAAATGGGTCTGAGGTTGAATCATATCAAATTTTTTGTTTATTCTTCCAATGCAAAGGATGAAGAAAATAAAAGAAATATTGTTTGTCCAAAAAAAGAAACCTGCGTTTTTGTTTCATCCCTAAGATTCATCTCTGTCGGTTCTACATTTTTATCCCGAAATAATAAATTGAGTTCGTATAGGCATTTTAGATGCTGCTATTAAAATAGCCCTTCTAGCTATATTTTCGGTTACTCCACCCATTTCATATAGTATTCGCCCCGGTTTAACAACAGCTACCCAATATTCAGGGGATCCTTTCCCCGAACCCATACGTGTTTCAGCAGGTCTTACTGTAACTGGTTTGTCTGGAAATATACGGACCCATATTTTTCCACCACGGCGTGCATTTCGTGTCATTGCTCGTCGACCTGCTTCGATTTGTCTAGATGTGATCCAAGCAGGTTCAAGTGCCTGAAGAGCATATTTACCGAAACAAATATGATTACCTCGATAAGATATTCCCTTCATTCTTCCTCTATGTTGTTTACGGAATCTAGTTCTTTTGGGGTTATAGTTGATGGTTGTTTCAGAATT